AGGAGCGCGCATGCAAGAAGGAAGTTTGAGTTTGATGCAAATGGCAAAAATTTCGTCCGCTTTATATAATTATCAATCAAACAAAAAGTTATTCTATGTATCAATCCTTACATCTCCTACAACTGGTGGAGTCACCGCTAGTTTTGGTATGTTAGGAGATATCATTATTGCCGAACCCGATGCCTACATTGCATTTGCAGGCAAAAGAGTAATTGAACAAACATTGAATAAGACAGTACCTGAAGGTTCCCAATCGGCTGAGTATTTATTCGACAAAGGCTTATTCGACCCAATCGTACCACGTAATCCTTTAAAAGGTGTTCTGAGTGAGTTATTTCAACTTCACGATTTCTTTCCCTTGAATCAAAATTCACTTTAGATTGTTCCTTTTTTTTTTCAGATCTATTTTCTTTCGACCTATATTCCTGATTAGTGATCAGGAAGACTCTATCAACAGGATAAAAGAGTTAACTCTTTCTTCTCCAAAATTTGGAAAAGAATTTATGTTCCCTTCTTACGTATTTTTTATAGATATTGAATAATTTCAATATAGAAAATATACAATTGAAATCGTGGATTTTGCTAAATTCCCCCGAGAATCTCATTTTTACAAGGAATCCATGTATATTGTTGGATCGGGTTCGTTAGAATAAAATAGAATAAAATCCTTTGCGAATTTATAAGAAACTCTTTCGTTCTTTATCAGAAGATAAGGACAAAAGAACAATAATACTAAATAGAATGGTGAATGGGGGTACACTTAATATAGTTTATTATAGTTCTATATTTATTGTACCTATTATTATATACTTATAATCGATATACTTATCATAAGATATCTTTAAAACAGGTACAAATATTAAATCGAGGTATATAGTCTATGACAATTTTCAACTTTCCCTCTTTTTTTGTGCCTTTAGTAGGCCTAGTATTTCCGGCAATTGCAATGGCTTCTTTATCTATTCATGTTCAAAAAAACAAGATTGTCTAGATCCGGCGGGACCAAATCGCATCAATTTATTTCAAGAATTTTACTTGGATCCTAATAGAGTTATCTATTTATTGGAATATAGTCCAAGATATGGCTTCTTCCGAACACCTGTGAAAGCGCTGTTATGCGCCCGGAAACATTATATGTGGATAAAAGCATTATAGCTATTTTAAAAAGGATCAGCAGATGTCTGAAATCAGAAGTCAGTATATCTATATGTATATATCCATAGTGGGATCCTATGGCGGAGATACTGTACTTTTTTACCAAACTTATTCTTTGAATTATTCCAAATGATTCATATCATAATAGTGCTAGTTGATGAGAGTTACTTCGGGAACAAAAACATAAAAACATAAAGTCAAAATTTTTGGGGTTATTTCCAATAAAATGCAACTGGATCTAGTATGAACTGGCGATCAGAACGTATATGGATAGAACTTATAACGGGGTCTCGAAAAACAAGTAATTTCTTCTGGGCCTGTATCCTTTTTTTAGGTTCACTAGGATTCCTATTGGTGGGAACTTCTAGTTATCTTGGTCGAAATCTGATATCCATATTTCCGTCTCAGCAAATCCATTTTTTTCCACAAGGGATCGTGATGTCTTTCTATGGGATCGCAGGTCTCTTCATTAGCTCCTATTTGTGGTGTACAATTTGGTGGAATGTAGGCAGTGGTTATGATCAATTCGATAGAAAAGAAGGAGTAGTGTGTATTTTTCGTTGGGGATTTCCTGGAAGAAATCGGCGCATCTTTCTTCGATTCCTTATGAGAGATATCCAGTCGATTAGAATAGCAGTTAAAGAGGGTCTTTATCCTCGTCCCGTACTTTATATGGAAATTAGAGGACAGGGGGCCCTTCCACTGACTCGTACTGATGAGAATTTGACTCCGCGAGAAATTGAACAAAAAGCTGCGGAATTGGCCTATTTCTTGCGCGTACCAATTGAAGTATTTTGAAATGAACCGAAGAATGAGTGTTTTCTCTGCATTGGGGAAGGAACTCAGTAATCCTTCTTGTTATAGAACTCATCTTGTTATTTCATTTCATAAAAATAACAGATTGGATAGAGTTGAGCAATGAAGTCGTTTCATTAAAAATTCACAGATTCAAAATGACAAAAAAGAAAGCATTGACTCTCCTCCCATATCTTGCATCTATAGTATTTTTGCCTTGGTGGATCTCTTTCTCATTTAAAAAAAGTCTAGAATCGTGGGTTATTAATTGGTGGAATACTAGCCAATCTGAAGCTTTTTTGAATGATATGCAAGAAAAGAGCGTTCTAGAAAAATTCATCGAATTGGAAGAACTATTTCTTTTGAACGAAATGATAAAGGAGTACCCGGAGACACATATACAAAAGCTTCGTATAGGAATCCACAAAGAAACGATCCAATTGGTCAAGATGCACAATGAGGGTCATATCCATACTATTTTGCACTTCTCGACAAATATAATAAGTTTTGCTATTCTAAGTGGTTATTCTATTCTGGGTAATGAAGAACT